TTAGGATTAGATTAAAAAAAGACGAGCCTCTTAGTATAAAAACTTAACTATTTATACAACTAATGACCAACTCATCACTTCGCATTATCTGGATCCAAAGAACCAGTCAAGATATGATATATCGATCATATCACTGTAGCAACTGCAATATTTTTTGCATAAACAAAAGAAAAAGAAATCTGATTCTACGCCGATTCTAAGTTGTGAAGCGAAATAGAGAAGAAAGATGTGGATAAATGGGAGGGTGAAAGAAAGGGAGAAAAAACAAAACAAATGATATAAAATTCCATAAAATATGTAAGGTCTATGAGTCATCTCATATATATAAAATAAAAAGCAGTGTAATAAAGCATTAATACGGATTCGTAAAAAAGAAAAAGAATCTGTTCCTAGAACAAAAAAATAAGAGCTTCAAGCCAATAAAGACTAAGAAAATTGGCTCAAGAACAAATTTCATTATGAGCTCCATTGTAGAAATACGACCTAACCATTAAGTAAGAAGCGATGGGAACGATGGAACCTGTGAATCCAAATCTATTGAAAACAGATTCATTGATCGGGATGGCGAAACAAACCATAGAAAATTCATTCATCTATTGGGAAAAGTCATGAGCTAACCCTACAACCGAAATAGCGACGAAAAGAGTAAATATTCGCCCGCGAAAACTTTATTTTCTTCGATTGATAATTTTTGTTCAATCCAATAGGATAAAAGGCAAAACAAAATAAAGATTCGTTAGAACATTATAATTATAAAAATAAAAAAGAATACAATATCAATATTTCAAAATTTAATTGAAATATAATATAGAAATATTAATATGTTTAGTTATCTAAATATGTTTAGTTATCTAAAAACAAGATATAGAAATGAATAATCAAATATTCAAAAATTTTATTATTCGCGAGGAGCTGGATGAGAAGAAACTCTCATGTCCAGTTCTGTAGTAGAGATGGAATTCAGAACCAACCATCAATTATAACCCCAAAAGAACCAGATTCCGTAAACAACATAGAGGAAGAATGAAGGGAATATCTTATCGAGGTAATCAGATTTCTTTCGGTAAATATGCCCTTCAGGCACTTGAACCTGCTTGGATCACGTCTAGACAAATAGAAGCAGGTCGACGAGCAATGACACGAAATGCGCGCCGTGGTGGAAAAATATGGGTACGTATATTTCCAGACAAACCGGTTACAGTAAGACCCGCAGAAACACGTATGGGTTCGGGGAAAGGATCCCCTGAATATTGGGTAGCTGTTGTTAAACCAGGTCGAATACTTTATGAAATGGGCGGAGTCACAGAAAATATAGCTAGACGAGCTATTTCAATCGCATCGTCCAAAATGCCTATACGAACTCAATTCATTATTTCGGGATAAAAACGAATCAAAGGAAATAGGTCTTGGGGATAAAAAAACAATCGCAGGTGCCGGTTTCTTTCTTTGGACAAACAATATTTCTTTTTTTCTTCGCCCTTTGCATTGAAAGAATAGATTCTAAAAAAATGATATGATTCAACCTCAGACCCTTTTGAATGTAGCGGATAACAGTGGGGCTCGAGAATTGATGTGTATTCGAATTATAGGAGCTAGCAATCGTCGATATGCTCATATCGGTGACGTTATTGTTGCTGTGATCAAAGAAGCAGTGCCAAATATGCCCTTAGCAAGATCAGAAGTGGTCAGAGCTGTAATTGTCCGTACTTGTAAAGAACTCAAACGCGATAACGGTATGATAATACGATATGATGACAATGCCGCGGTTGTCATTGACCAAGAAGGAAATCCAAAGGGGACTCGGGTTTTTGGCGCGATTGCCCGGGAATTGAGACAGTTAAATTTTACTAAAATAGTTTCATTAGCTCCGGAGGTATTATAGGGTATTATAAAATGAGACCCTCATATGGTTAAAGTAAGGTATTTGAAAGAAAGAGATTAAGAGATAGATTCAGATTTTTTAGTAGATTGTGTGTCACGCATATGCCTTTAAGAATTCAAATTCATAAAAAAAAAATAAGTAAAAAAACAAGAAATACATGTTGATTATATCAAAATTTGGGAGCACCAAGAATTTTAATTCATCATGGGTAGGGATACTATTGCTGACATAATAACCTCTATACGAAATGCGGATATGGATAGAAAAAGAGTGGTTCGAATAGCAGCTACTAATATCGCTGAAAATATTGTTAAAATACTTTTACAAGAAGGTTTTATCGAAAACGTGAGAAAACATCAAGAAAACAAAAAAGATTTTTTGGTTTTAACCCTACGGCATAGAAGGAATAGGAAAAGGCCCTATAGAAATATTTTAAATTTAAAGCGCATCAGTCGGCCCGGTCTACGAATCTATTCTAACTACCAACGAATTCCTAGAATTTTAGGTGGGATGGGAATTGTAATTCTTTCTACTTCTCGAGGTATACTGACAGACCGAGAGGCCCGACTAGAAAGAATTGGCGGAGAAGTTTTGTGTTATATATGGTAATCCTTCTAA